AATACATAGGTCGTTAACAGAAGTTCCAATAAACATATACCTATAGTATACCAACGGGTTATTCTATTTCCTCTATGGGGAAGAAAGAAAATGAAAGAACCCAAAAATATGGGAAAAACTACAATTATTGTTAACCAAGGAAAATAATTCGTGGTAAAGGCAAGATACACTTAGACCAGAAAAACCCGTACTCGAACAAAAGCTAAATTTTATATTTTGAGTACGGGTTTTTGTCGATAAAAAAATAAAATGCATTCAAGTGGAGTTTTTTTCTGGAACGTATCAATAAGCTAGACCCATGCTACGGGTTGTTTCATGCCATAAATAAACCCGAACACTCAAGAAATCCGTTGGGCAAGCGGATTCACATCGCTTACAACCTACACAATCCTCTGTTCTTGGAGCAGAAGCAATTTGCTTAGCTTTACAGCCGTCCCAAGGTATCATTTCTAATACATCTGTGGGACAAGCTCGGACACATTGAGTACACCCAATACATGTATCATAAATTTTTACTGAATGTGACATTGGATCTATACATTTTTGGATGTCATAAATTTTCGATCTAGTAAATCGAGTAAACTTAATAAATAAATTCTATTTAATTACCAGACGAATCAATAAGTTATTAAATTTTTTTGATAATCAATCTATTTCTAGATTGACTTATGTTTTGAGAGAGAGCCAAGATACTTTGAGTTTTTTTGTTTTTGTAAAAATAATTTTATTTCTATCTTACGCGGTAAATATGCTAAGTCAAATTAATTAAATAATAATAATATTAAATTCATTTTATTTATTCAACAAATTGGATTGGTTAATACGAATTGATTTTCTATTACGATAAATTGACGAAACAATAGCCAATCCAATTGCTGCTTCAGCAGCTGCAATAGCTATAATAAAAATGGAAAAAATAGTTCCTTTTAATTGACGATTATCAAAAAAATCAGAAAATGTTACAAAATTAATATTAACTGCATTCAATATAAGTTCAAGACACATAAGTGCTTTAACCATATTTCGACTCGTGATCAATCCATAAATACCGATAGAAAATAAATAGGCACTCAAAACAAGTACATGTTCGAGCATGATTAACTAACTCCTTAGCAATCTCAATTCAGTTCAATATGAACAACAATTCAATCAATTTAATTAACTAAAATATAACAAATAGATAATTATATTGTTAATAGATTGAAATAAAAGCATTTCTATTTGAATTTTCGGCATGAATTCAAATAGAATGGAACACAAATGAATGTAAAAATATATAAAAAAAAAAATAAAGTTGGATTCCTATTTTGAAAGATTTCTTATTGACGAGCTACAGCAATTGCACCTATTAAAGCAACTAAAAGAATTATTGAAATGAGTTCAAATGGAAGAAAAAAATCAGTTGATAAATGAATACCAATTTGTTGACTATTACTTATCAAATCTTGTTCTAGAATCTGGTTAGATCTTGTAGCCCAAATAATACCGTACCATGACGTATCTAGAATAGTGCTAATTAGGGAAATTAAAATACTTGTACAAATTAGCGAAGTAATTCCATCTCCAATAGTAGAAAGATGGAAATCTTTGTAATATTCTGAACCATTCATGAACATCACAGCAAATAGGATTAAAACGTTTATAGCTCCTACATAAATCAGGAGCTGCGCCGCCGCTATAAAGTGGGAGTTTGCGAGAATATAGAATAAGGATATAAAAAAAAAAACCAATCCCAAAGAAAAGGCCGAATAAATTGGATTGGGAAGTAATACCACTCCGAGGCTTCCTACTATAAGACCCAATCCCAGGAAGACTAAAAGAAAGTCATGTATTGGTCCAGGTAAATCCATTCTATGTAAAATAATAAGAAAATAGAAATATCATGACTTTGTTGATCTGACTAGGCCGAAGAGGGTTACTTTTTTTTATCCTATGTTAATTGAATTCAACCCTAATAAATATGGATCGATGGAGATATAATTATTAGAACACTTGCATTCTTTAGTAGAGTAGAAACTCGTTATTTTGAATCCAAATTTCATCGTGATTCTCACTAATCAATCAATAGTTTTGATTTGTAGTTATTAATCAAACAAAAAAACCTAGCCATTTTTTATTTGAGGCTAATTCAAAACTGTTCGAATTGTATAATCGTCAATTACTGACATGGGTAAACGCCCCAAAGCAATTTGATTATAATTCAATTCGTGACGATCATAAGTAGAAAGTTCATATTCTTCAGTCATTGATAAACAATTTGTTGGACAATACTCAACGCAATTGCCACAAAATATACAGATTCCAAAATCAATGCTGTAATTAAGTAACCGTTTCTTTCGAATATCGGGTTCAAATTTCCAATCAACAACGGGTAGATCTATAGGACATACACGAACGCATACTTCACAAGCAATACATTTATCAAATTCAAAGTGGATTCGGCCCCGAAATCGCTCTGATGTAATTAATTTCTCATAAGGGTATTGAATAGTTACAGGTA